GTACGATCTTGGACTGGCCCCCTTCGCATGACCTAGAACGAAAAAGAAGTTCGTGCTACTATAAGGCCTCTAAACTCCTCCCTCAGGACACTGTTGCCTTGCCCATGGGGACGGGGTAGCCCCGACTTCCATAGGTCCTTGGTTCGACCTCCTAATGAGAATTGAGGTCCTTGCGCGGGCGTCTCGTCCCTAAGACTTGCTTGCTCTGTATGGAGTGCCCCGTGGTTCCTCGAGTGCCAGCCGCAGAGAGGAATGCCATCAACTAGGGCGCTATTGGCCACTAACCACTCGCTCGCCGGCCGCTCGGGCTCCGCGTTTCAAGTTCGTTATCCTAACCGTCTCCTCTGCTCCACCGGGAGCCTGGCCCCTTCTTCTATCTTATCTACTGCCTTGCTCCTCGGCTCCCTACAGCTCCAGCCGCTCGCTGTAATAGCTTGCTCTTCTCGGGTGGCTCGCACCGGGGTTGGTGCGGCTGAGCCAGAGTGGGCTCAGCAGTCGGCCTATGTTTCCGGGCGCACGCGTAAAGGCATGATTCGTTCCACAAATCTCACTGCACTGACCATAGTAAACTCCTTCTCGTTGTACCGAAATAGAGATCTGATTTAAACGACCAGGTACAGCATCACATTTGACACCTGAGGAAGGTAGAGCCCAACTATGAGGTACATCAGCAGGTGTTACAATAAGACGTAGATGAGTGTTGGCTGGTACAACCACTCTATTGTCCACTTCTAATAAACGTAATTGACCCAATTCTAGATCATCTTCTGGAATCGTATAACTGTCAAAAGTGAGTGACTGCTCATCGGAACTGTTATAGTCTGAATACTCATAAGTCCGATACCATTGATGTCCAATAGCTTTGATAGTAATGGCTGGGTCTACTACTACCTCGTCCATTGAGTATAAAAGAGCAAATGATGGTATAGCAATGAACATCGGGATGATACTAGGAAAGATGGTCCAAACAATCTCGATAGTAGTTCCATGAACAATCCTTTGCGGGATTGGATTTTTTTTATAGTGGAAATGCCATAAAGCGCGAACCAAGATCCGTGATACGAAAACCAAAATCAGAATGAGGAAGAAAAAGATATCATGATGTAAGTCTATTATTCCTTGCATCATAGGTGTTGCTGCATCTTGAGATCCTAATTGCCATGCTTCCGCTGCATCACAAGAAGCAATTGTGAGGAATAGCCATTTTTCCATTTGCTTTGGTTCATTCTTTGACTGCTCTGCTCCCCCCCCCAAAAAAAAGAGAGACTTCTTCTTGTTCTAAAAATGAAGAAAGACTTGTCGTAAATCGCCGGTTGGCTTGGTCCGACCAAGAAAGGCATGGGAGAAAGAAAGATGCACAAACGAAAAAGGGCTACTTCATAAAAAACAATAAAACCGTCGCATCACCATCTCATCAATTAACAGTGTAGCGAACGGATACCTCTTCCTCCATCTCATCAGTCGATGGCAAGAAGCAAGCGAATCTCCACGAGAAGAGTGAGAAAACACTGCGCGAAAGCGGCTCATAACCCGGATCAAGGACCATCCCCTGCCCCCATCGACAATAGGGGGCTGGACTTCCTCTTAGGGATGCTTTACTTTTGAATCCAATCACGATCCCTTACTTGCCCTTCGGTAAGCATTCCCTTAGCAAGTAATCCCTTTACTTATGATATTTTAGTTTCCAACTCAACCAAATAGATTGAAAACAACCCAATCCCCCCTGTAAGCAGATTTGGAGTGTACCCCGCCGGTTCTCCAATAATATCCTTTTGTCAAGTGATTATATGTCCAATTTTATGGCAAGGGAAAATGATGATCCGCCATTAATTTATCAATGCTTTTCGCAATCGCATTCCGAATCTTATCGGACGCAAAATGAGACAGCGTTATCGGCTGGTTTTCTGGTTGACCAACATCCATACCCACAGGATCCACCAAATTATTAACATCTGGATTCAGAATAATAGGATTCATCAAATTATCCAGATGGAAATGTTGCTCCTGTTGAGAAATACCAGCGGATAAATCTCTAATTGTATCCAGAAGAATGGCGGGACAAGCTGAGCAGTTTTCTCCTTTTCACTATTGACTGACTGATTCCAGGACCTGTTCTTTTGGAATTCCATCTTCCTTTAGTTTAGTTGCTACCCTATGGTTGAGTGCTTTGTTTCGCTAGTTACGCGCGAGCTCTTTCTTCGCTCCTTCTCCTGGTTGCCTTCTTTTCTTTCGTGCTTGCTTATTTATATGATTTGGATTTGCAATTGTTACTAAAGCCTCACCAGCAGCTTCATCTTCAGGTTCTAAACCCTCTGCCCTTAAAAAACGACTGGACCGGGGGACTTAAGCTTTTCTAAAGCCGTGAAAAGGAGTGGACGGTTGTATTTTGGCCTAGTTGGACTGGTTCGCCTAATCGAAGAGCCCCTACCTTACTTGTTCACCGTACTAGACCTCATATCATATGTGTAAAGAAGGAGCCCACCTCGGATATGAAAGAAGG